AATAAGATGCCTGAATAAAAGGGCTATTTTGATAGAATAGATCATGTATAATTTATACTCTTATTATATTTTATGGAATTAAACCATAACTAAGGAAATCAAAATTCCTTGTGCATCATACACTTAAATATAAGAAAGGTAAGCTAAGTTTAAGCTAATAGGTTCATACCCTACTTATAGAGTTTTCTCTCCTCTCTAATTAAAAAAAGATTATGATTATTTTCACTGACTTTAATTATAAGAGTAATAATTACTTTATCATCTAATAATTGGATTAGAATGTGAATAGGATTAGAATTAAACATGATATCATTCATTCCTATTATTTTATCAAAAGTTAATAAATCAAGATCAGAGGCTGCTATAATTTATTTTTTAACACAGAGAGTAAGAAGTATTTTAATATTAGCCATAGTAATAATAAGAATAACAAAACATGAAACTACAAAAATTAGAAATATTATTATTACAATGACATTATTAATTAAAATAGGAGCAGCACCATTCCATAAATGAATACCAGATATAATAGCAAAAATAAGATGAAATAAGTGTCTACTATTAATAACTTGACAAAAGATTGCCCCCTTAATAATAATTAGTAATATGAATATAAGACACTTTATTATTAATATATCAATTATTTGATCAGTTGGGATTGGTAGAATTGGAGGGATTAATCAATCATCTTTACGTAAAATAATAGCATACTCATCAATTAATCATATAGGATGATTATTAGCAATTAACAAATCCATGAATTTATGAATAATATATATAACAATATATAGATTATTAACATGAATAGTATGTAAAATATTCAATTCCTATAAAATATATTTTATTAATCAAATTATAAGAATAAACATAAAAAAATCAGAAAAAATAATAATGTTTATTATAATGTTAAGAATAGGAGGATTACCTCCATTTATTGGATTTATACCAAAATGAATAACTATCCAAACCATAATAAATAGTAAAGAAATTATTCTATTAATAGTTATAATTATATTTAGATTAATTACTTTAATATATTATATCCGTATTATAACAAATTTAATATTAAATTTTAATTCACCAATCAAATGAATAACTTATAAAAATAATAAAAATATTATAATTATAACAACAATTAATTTGTTATTACCATTAATTATAATAATTGATATATTATAATATATTTAAAGCTTTAAGTTAAATTAAACTATTAACCTTCAAAGTTAAAAATATATTAATTATATATAAGCTTTAGATTAAATAATCTACTTTAGAATTGCAGTCTAATATCATAAATTGACTATAAAGCCATATTATAATAGAGGGTAAATCATACCATAAATAAATTTACAATTTATCACCTAAAATTTCAGTCACTCTATTTTTGAATAAATGATTGTATTCAACTAATCACAAAGATATTGGAACTTTATATTTCTTATTTGGAATATGAGCTGGAATAGTAGGATCAGCTATAAGATTAATTATTCGTATTGAATTGGGGCAACCTGGAAGATTTATTGGGGATGACCAAGTATATAATGTAGTAGTTACAGCACATGCATTTGTAATAATTTTTTTTATAGTAATACCAATTATAATTGGGGGATTTGGAAATTGATTAGTTCCTTTAATGATCGGAGCACCAGATATAGCATTCCCACGAATAAATAATATAAGATTCTGATTATTACCACCTTCATTAACTTTATTAATAGTAAGAAGATTAGCAGAAACAGGAGCAGGTACTGGTTGAACAGTATATCCTCCTTTATCAAGTAATTTATCACACAGAGGGGCTTCAGTAGATTTAGCAATTTTCTCATTACATCTAGCAGGTGTATCATCTATTTTAGGAGCAGTAAATTTTATTTCAACCATTATTAATATACGACCAAAGGGTATAACTCCTGAACGAATCCCATTATTTGTTTGATCAGTTGGGATTACAGCTTTATTATTACTTTTATCATTACCAGTATTAGCTGGAGCTATTACTATACTATTAACTGATCGAAATTTTAATACATCATTCTTCGACCCATCAGGGGGAGGGGATCCTATTTTATATCAACATTTATTCTGATTCTTTGGACATCCAGAAGTATACATCTTAATTTTGCCAGGATTTGGACTAATTTCACATATTATTAGACAAGAAAGAGGAAAAAACGAAACATTTGGAAACATTGGAATAATTTATGCTATATTAGCAATTGGGATCTTAGGGTTTATTGTGTGAGCACACCATATATTTACAGTAGGAATGGACGTCGATACACGAGCATACTTTACTTCAGCAACTATAATTATTGCAGTACCAACAGGTATTAAAATTTTTAGATGATTAGCAACACTCCACGGTGTGAAAATAAAGTATTCACCATCAATATTATGAGCCTTGGGATTTGTATTCTTATTTACTATTGGGGGATTAACAGGAGTAATTTTAGCTAATTCATCAATTGATATTATTTTACATGATACTTATTATGTAGTAGCCCATTTCCACTACGTATTATCTATAGGAGCAGTATTCGCAATTATAGGAAGATTTATCCAATGATTTCCTCTATTTACAGGAATAACTATAAACCCAAAGTGATTAAAAATTCAATTCTTTACTATATTCTTAGGAGTAAACATAACATTTTTCCCTCAACATTTCTTGGGATTAAGAGGAATACCTCGACGATACTCAGATTACCCTGATAGATATACCAGATGAAATATTATTTCATCTATTGGTAGAATTATATCAATAATTAGAATTATAATATTTATTATAATTTTGTGAGAAAGAATTGTTACAAAACGAACAATTTTATTTAATGAACACATAACACCAAGAATTGAGTGAATGCAAAAAACTCCTCCTGCAGAACATTCATATAATGAAATTCCTTTAATTTCATCAATTTTCTAATATGGCAGATTAGTGCAATGAATTTAAGCTTCATAAATAAAGATAACCATCTTTTATTAGAAATAGCAACATGAGGTAATATTATAATCCAAGATGCAAATTCATCATTAATAGAACAATTAACATTCTTCCATGACCATACAGTAATAATTTTATCAATAATTACAGTTATAGTAGCTTATATTATAATATCATTAACTAAAAATAAATTGATTAATCGATTCTTATTAGAAGGACAAACAATAGAATTAATCTGAACAATAATACCAGCAATTACCTTAGTATTTATTGCACTCCCATCATTACGATTACTTTATATAATTGATGAAATCAATAATCCTTCAATTACATTAAAAGTTATTGGACATCAATGATACTGAAGTTATGAATATTCAGATTTCAGAAATACTGAATTTGATTCATATATAAAACCTACTAATGAATTAAACTCAGAAGAAATACGATTATTAGATGTAGATAACCGAACAGTTTTACCCATAAATACTCAAACACGAGTAGTAGTAACTGCAGCTGATGTATTACATTCATGAGCTATACCCTCATTAGGTATTAAAATTGATGCAGTACCAGGACGACTTAATCAAGGAACAATTAATATTAATCGTCCTGGTATTATATATGGTCAATGTTCAGAAATTTGTGGGGCAAATCATAGATTTATACCTATTGTAATTGAAAGAACAACAACAGAAAAATTCCTAAATTGAATTAAATCAATATCATTAAGTGGCTGAAATTTTAAGCATTGGTCTCTTAAACCAAAATATAGTAATTAAAAAATACTCTTAATGAAAGAATTTAGTTTAAGTAAAAACATTAATTTGTCAAGTTAAAAATATTTATAAAAATAATTCTTATTGCCTCAAATAGCACCTATATGATGAGAAATTTTATTTATTATATTTATTATATCATTTATTTTAATAAACATTATAATATATTTTTTCAATAAAATAAAAACTAATATAAATAAAAAGGAAAAAAGTAATAATATTAATCAAATAAACTGAATATGATAACTAATTTATTTTCAACATTTGATCCAGCTACATCAATAAATTATTCAATAAATTGAATAAGAACTATTATTATATTAATAATTATACCTTATTCATACTGAATAATACCAAATCGAATTACAGTAATTATAAACCTTGTAACAGAAAAGTTACATTCAGAATTCAAAACATTATTAGGAAATAAATCAGAAGGTATAACACTAATTCTAATTTCACTATTTATATTTATTTTAATCAATAATTTTATAGGATTAATACCTTATATTTTTACAAGATCAAGACATTTAGTATTTTCATTAACAATAGCTTTACCTTTATGATTAGGAATAATAATTTTTGGATGATATAAAAACACAAATTCAATGTTTGCACATTTAGTACCAAATGGTACACCAACAATACTTATACCTTTTATAGTAATAATTGAAACAATCAGTAATATTATTCGACCTGGAAGATTAGCTGTACGACTAACTGCTAATATAATTGCAGGACACTTATTAATAAGATTATTAGGAAACAAATCTATTAACAGAATAAATATTACATTAATAATTATTATAGTAATTCAAGTAATATTAATAATATTTGAAGCAGCTGTAGCTGTAATTCAAGCATATGTATTCTCAGTATTAACTACACTTTACACTAGAGAAGTAATACACTAAATATAAAATATGAAAATACATAAAAATCACCCATATCATCTTGTAGATTATAGACCATGACCATTAACAGGATCAATTGGAGCAATAACACTAACATCAGGAATAGTTTTATGGTTCCATAAAAATGAAATATACTTATTTTATTTGGGATTAATGATCTTATTATTAACAATATTTCAATGGTGACGAGATATTGTACGAGAAGCAACATTCCAAGGGCACCACACCATAAAGGTAACAAATGGGTTAAAAATTGGAATAATTTTATTTATTATTTCTGAAATTTTCTTCTTCATTTCATTCTTCTGAGGATTCTTCCATAGAAGATTAGCACCTACAGTAGAAATTGGAATAATATGACCTCCCAAGGGAATTATAGTATTCAACCCTATAGAAATTCCATTGTTAAATACAATGATCCTTTTATGTTCAGGAATGACAGTAACATGAGCCCACCATAGATTAATAAATAACAATTATAGAGAAACAACTAAGAGATTATTATTAACAGTAATGTTAGGAATTTATTTTACAATTCTTCAAGCATATGAATATATAGAAGCAAGATTTTGTATTAGAGATTCAGTATATGGATCTTGTTTTTTTATAGCAACAGGATTCCACGGATTACATGTTATTATTGGAACAATATTTTTATCAGTATGTTTAATACGACATATTAAATGTCATTTCTCAATGAACCATCATTTTGGATTTGAAGCAGCAGCTTGATATTGACACTTTGTTGATGTAGTATGATTATTCCTTTATATTTCAATTTACTGATGAGGTAGATAACTCTTTTAGTATAAATAATATAATTGACTTCCAATCAATAGATCTTAATAATAAGAAAGAGTAATATTTTTAAATTTATATTCAGTTGGGATTAGAGTAATATTAGCTATAGTAATAATAGGAGCATGTACAATAATTTCAAAAACATCAGGAAAGGATCGAGAAAAATTATCCCCATTTGAATGTGGATTTGACCCTAAAAGATCAGCACGAACTCCATTTTCAATCCAATTCTTCCTAATTGCAGTACTATTTTTAATTTTTGATATTGAAATTGCAATTATGTTACCAATTATTTTAACAATAAAAATTAGATCAACTATAACTTGAATATTCACTATTACAATATTCATTATTATTCTGGTAGTTGGATTATATCATGAATGAAATAATGGAGTATTAGAATGAGCTTAAGGGGTTGAAGTTTTTAAAACATTTAATTTGCAATTAAAAGATACTAAAAATATTTTAGTCTTCCTCAATAGATAATGAAGTAAAAAATTACATTTAGTTTCGACCTAAAATTAGGATATCATATTCCCTTATCTAAAAATAGATTTAATCGAAGCCAAAATTAGAGGCTTTTCATTGTTAATGAAATTAATGGTTAATTAAACCCGATTAAAAGAGAATGATGAATCTAAAAGAAGCTGCTAACTATCTTTTAAAGCGGTTAAAATCCGTTTTTCTCTTAGTTTATATAGTTTATTAAAACATTTCATTTTCAATGAAAAAATAAGACAAATAGTTCTTTATAAATAACACTTAGAAGGTAATAACCTATAGTAACTGCTTCAGAGTTAAGCTTTAAATTTAAGCTATCTAAGTAAATTTAAATAAATAATAAAAAGAAAAAGATAAAAATAAATCTAATCAGATAAATTTTAATTCTATTAAAACTATAAACAGAATAAAAAGAACTAATATAATTAAAAAAAGAAGGTAAAGAATTAGAAATTATATATTCACCCCAAGAGTGATCTATAAAAATAGAGCTTGATTTAGAAATATTTATTGAAATATTAGAAATTATATAAGTACTGAAGGAAGGCATAAACCATATATAACCTAAGAATTCTACATAAAAATTATAATTAACACCAAAAATATTATCATATAAACTCAAGATAGATAATCTATAACCTAAAATTCCTCCAACAATAACAAATAATAAAGGAAGTAACTTTAAAAATAATGGAAAGCATAAAAATAAAGGATAAGGGAAAATCAATCAACCAAGAGAACTACCGGCTAAAATTGATAAAAAAGTTAATAGAATTAAAGAATATATTATTACAGGATCCTCATTATAATTTGATATAACACTTAAACCAGATGAACCTGAAAAACAAAAATAAATTAAACGTAAACTATAACAAACCGTTAAACCAATAGATAAATAAAATAAAATAAAAATATATAAATTTGAATAATTATATGATAGATACTCAAGAGATATATCCTTTCTATAAAATCCAGAAAGAAAAGGAAAACCACATAAAGATAAATTTGAAATACAAAAACAAGAGCAAGTAAAAGGAATACAATAAATTAAACCTCCTATATGACGAATATCTTGAGAATCATTCATACAATGAATAATCATTCCTGCACATAAAAATATTAGAGCTTTAAAAAAAGCGTGGGTTAATATATGATAATATGCACAAACTCTATAACCTATAAATAAAACTCTCATTATTAATCCCAATTGGCTTAAAGTAGATAAAGCAATAATCTTTTTTAAATCATATTCAAAATTAGCAGAAAGACCTGATATAAATATAGTTAGACAAGAAATAAGTAAAAAAAAACTTATATTATAATTATATAATAGATTACTAAAACGAATTAATAAATAAACACCAGCAGTTACTAAGGTAGAAGAATGAACCAAAGCAGAAACAGGTGTAGGAGCAGCCATAGCTGCTGGCAATCAAGAAGAAAAAGGAATCTGAGCACTTTTAGTAAAAGCAGCTAAAATTAATAAATTGTATAATCAAACTGAAACACTAGAATTAACAAAACTTAAATAATAAATAAAATTTCAACTACCCATATTTAAAAACCAAGCAATGGAAATCAAAATAGAGACATCACCAATACGATTACTTAAAATAGTTAACATACCAGCATTATAAGATTTATAATTTTGATAATAAATCACTAAACAATAAGATACTAATCCTAAACCATCCCAACCTAATAAAATTCTAACTAGATTTGGACTAATAATCAAAAACATTATAGATAAAACAAATAATAAAACTAAAAATAAAAATCGAACTTTAAAATTATCCAGAGATATATAAGAGTTTCTATATAAAATAACCATAGAAGAAATAATTAAAACTCCTCTTATGAAAAGAAAAGATATTCAATCAAAATATATAGATATAGACAAAGAAATAGAATTAATAGTTAAAATCTCTCAATCTAATAAAATAGAATTTATATTATATGTAAATAATAACCCTATATAAAATAAAATAATACCTATAATAAATAAAAGTAATGATCAAGATTTATAAAAATTAAAAATGGATCTAGAGAAATAATTTCACCTATAACACCACAAATTATAATTCTTTATTAAACTATCTAAATCCCAATAATTATAAAAAAATAGAATAAGAAGAAAATCTTAAAAACAAAAGATTAAGAGGAACGAAATGGAGAATAATTAATAAATATTCACGGACACTTACAGAAGAATAGTTGATTAATCCAGAATAAATAAACCCATGTTGAGTAAAAGAAAATAAATAAATTCTATAACAACATCTTATAAAAGATATAAAAGCTAAAAAGAAGAAAGTTATAGAATCCCAAGAAATAACTGAATTAATAAGATAAATTTCACCTATAAGATTTAAAGAAGGGGGAGAGGATATATTATTGGAACATAATAGAAATCAAAATATAGATAAACTAGGTATTCTCAGTAAATAACCCTTATTAATAAATAAACTACGACTATGACTACGCTCGTAAATAATATTTGCCAAACAAAACAAAGCAGAAGAACAAAAACCATGACCAATTATTATAACTAAAGAACCAATAAAACCATAATAATTATAAGATAAAATACCACAAATAACCAATGATATATGAGCAACAGAAGAATAAGCAATAATAGATTTAATATCAACCTGAAACAAACAGAGGAAACTTACAATTAAGGAACCCCACAAACTTAAACTCACTCAAAAATAGCTATAAATAATAGAATAATCCCCAATAAATATATAAACACGAATAAGACCATAACCCCCTATTTTAAGCAAAATAGCAGCCAAGATTATAGAACCCGAAATAGGAGCCTCTACATGAGCCTTAGGTAATCAAAAGTGAAAAAATGGAATAGGTATTTTAAATAAAAATGCTATAATTAAAGAGATATAAAGGTAAAAATTAACACTATTAATGTTAATAAGCCAGAAATCTAAAGAATTAGAAACTCCTATAATATAAAAAATACCTAATAATAAAGGTAAAGAAGCAAATAAAGTGTAAAACAATAAATAATAACCCGCAGAAATACGTTCAGGCTGATATCCCCACCCGAAGATTAAAAAAAGGGTGGGGATTAATGATCTCTCAAAAGAGACATAAAAAATAAACATGTTTAATGAAGAAAAAGTTCATAATAAAGAATATATTATTAATATTAGAACAAAAAGAAATATTCAATTATTTTCCTTAAAATTATAGATTTTGTAACTTGCTATTATTATTAAAAATAAAATAAAATAAGATAAACTAATTAAAGAATAAGATAAAATATCAACCCCTAATAAATGACTGAAAGGAGAGATATAATTATAATACAAATCAGAAAAAGTAAATATAAAAAACATAAATATGTATATATACATTACTAATCAATAATTAAAAAATAATGGGATTAAAAATAAAAGCATAAATATAAATTTTATCATGATAAAGTTGATATACTAGATAAATAATCATTACCCTGACTCCGAACTAAACTTACTAAAATAGAAAGACCTAAAGCGCCTTCACAAACTGTAAAAACCAGAAAAATTATAGACAAATAAATTTCATAACCATAATTTATTATAACTAAAAATAAACACAAGAATCCGGATAAGACTATATATTCTAATCTTAGCAAGGATAGTAATAAATGTTTATGAGTTGAACAAAATACCACAACTCCTCTAAAAAAATTAAATAAAAGAACAAATTCAAGAATAAGTTTTAATAGTTTAAGTATAAAACAATGATTTTGTAAGTCATAATTAGGAATTACCTTTAAAACTTCAGTAAAAAGCAACTACTCATCTTTAATCTCCAAAATTAATATTTTTTATAAACTATTTACTGTATGAGTATTATAATATCATTAATAATTACAATATCATTAATTTTAATAACTTTATATCATCCCTTGAGCATGGGACTCATTTTAATTGCACAAACAATTATTATCGCAATAATAGTAGGATATTCCATAATATCATTTTTATTTGCATATATTATTATTATTATTATATTAAGAGGAGCTTTAGTTTTATTTATTTACATAGCAAGAATAGCTAGAAATGAAAAATTTAATTTCTCAATTAAAGTATTATTTATAAGAATAATAACTATAATATTAAGAACAATATATATATATTTATACAAAAACAAAATGATTGAATATAATTTTTCATATGAAGAAATTAGATTAATTAAAATTTTTAATTCTAATACATCTATAATCACTTTAATAATAATTATTTATTTATTAATCACTATAATTGCCGTATCTAATATTGCCAGAGTAAAGGAAGGACCTTTACGAGTAAATTGCTAAATATGAATAAACCTATACGAAAAACCCACCCATTATTTAAAATCATTAATGGCTCATTAATTGATTTACCTTCACCTTCAGCAATTTCATTATGATGAAATTTTGGATCATTACTTGGTTTATGTTTAATAATTCAAATTATTAGAGGATTATTTTTAGCAATACATTATACAGCTAATATTGAAATAGCATTCAGAAGAGTAGTACATATTTGTCGAGATGTAAATAATGGATGATTAATACGCTATACTCATGCAAATGGGGCCTCATTATTTTTCATTTGTTTATATTTACATATTGGACGAGGATTATATTATGGATCATACAAGCTTCATATAACTTGATCAGTTGGGATTGTATTATTGTTATTAATTATAGGAACCGCATTTTTAGGTTACGTTTTACCCTGAGGACAAATATCCTTATGAGGTGCAACTGTTATTACTAATTTACTCTCAGCAGTACCTTATTTAGGTAATACTTTAGTTATATGATTATGAGGAGGATTTTCAGTTGATAACGCTACACTTACACGATTTTTTACACTACATTTCTTAATACCTTTTATTATTGCAGGTATGGTAATTATCCATTTATTATTTTTGCATCAAACAGGAAGAAATAATCCCTTGGGATTAAATTCAAATTATGATAAGTCACCTTTCCACCCATACTTTTCAATTAAAGATATTATAGGAATAATAATTACATTATTTTTATTCTCAATATTAATTCTATTAGAACCTCGAATATTAGGAGATCCTGAAAATTTTATTCCAGCTAATCCTTTAGTAACTCCAGTCCATATTCAACCTGAATGATATTTCCTATTTGCTTATGCAATTTTACGTTCTATTCCTAATAAATTAGGAGGAGTAATTGCTATATTATTATCAATTTTAGTAATTGCAGTACCTATAATTATTAATAAAAGTAATTTTCAAGGAAATGCATTTTATCCAATAAGAAAAAGATTATTCTGATTTATAGTAACTATTATTGTATTGTTAACATGAATTGGAGCACGACCAGCTGAGGAACCATATATTCTAACAGGACAAATCTTAACAGTTTTATATTTTTCATATTTTTTTATTAATCCCATAACTATAAAAATTTGAGATAAATTACTAGAATAAATAATAAAATTAGCCAATAAGTTTTAGATAAACTTATACTTTGAAAGTATATAATGAAAGTTAAATTCTTTCATTGGCTTACACTTAAAACAGTGAATTAATAATTAAGAGATAAACAAAATTAATAAACTAATATAAAATAAGAAAAAGTTCAAAGATAAGGGTAAAAAAAGTTTTCAAGTTAAATATATTAATTTATCATAACGAAATCGAGGTAAAACCCCTCGTACTCAAATAAATCAAAAAACAATAAAAATAATTTTAAAATAAAATAAAAAAGAGTATAAATCACATCCAAGAAAAATAATTACAGTTATTATACTTATAAAGATAATATTTATATATTCAGATAAAAAAATAAAAGCAAATCCACCACTTCTATATTCAACATTAAATCCACTAACAAGTTCTCTTTCACCCTCAGCAAAATCAAAAGGAGACCGATTAGTTTCAGCTAAACAAGAAGAAATTCAACAAAAAAATAAGGGAAAATTTATAAAAATAAATCATGTAAATATTTGATAATATATAAAGTCTATTAAATTATATCTGAAAACAAAAATAACAGTACATAATATAATTAAAATTATTCTTACCTCATAAGAAATAACTTGAGCGACAGAACGGAGACTACCTAAAAGAGCATAATTAGAATTAGAAGATCAACCAGATAATATAATACCATATACCCCTATACCCGTACAAACTATAAAAAATAAGATACCATAATTATAATTATAAACATTAATCAAAAAAGGATATAAGGTTCATAACAAAAAAGATAAAATCAATAAAAAAATAGGAGATATATAATAAATAATTATATTTGACTTATAAGGAAATACCTGTTCCTTAAAAAATAATTTCAATCCATCAGAAAAAGGCTGTAAAAGGCCTATAAACCCTACTTTATTTGGACCTTTACGAAGCTGAATATAACCTAATACCTTTCGTTCCAATAAAGTAACAAATGAAACACAGATTAAAATACAAATAAGTATAATTAAATAAATTAATAAAAACAATACTATTTGTAACTAAAGTTACATTAATAAATTCTAAATTTACTGCACTAATCTGCCAAAATAGTAAAAATATTCAAAGATAACAAAATATTTGATGTAAATGGTCCTTTCGTACTAATTAACAATAAAATTAAGAAGATAGAAACCGACCTGGCTTACGCCGGTCTGAACTCAGATCATGTAAAAATTTAAAGGTCGAACAGACCTAGAAATTAAGCTACTGCACTTAAATCTAATTTTAATCCAACATCGAGGTCGCAAACTCTTTTATCGATAAGAACTCTTCAAAAGAATAACGCTGTTATCCCTAAGGTAATTTAATCTAAATTCTTAAAATAAGGATTATAAATATATAAATAAATAATAAATAAAATATGAGAGTTAAATAAATCTCAATGTCACCCCAACAAAATTTTAATTATAAATAGTAAATTTTATTTACCGATAATTAATAAATACAATTAAAATAAAATTCTATAGGGTCTTCTCGTCCCACTAATTAATTTAAGCTTTTTAACTTAATAATTAAATTATATTTAATAATATAAAGAAAGTAATTTTCTCATCCAACCATTCATTCAAGCCTTCAATTAAAAGACAAATGATTATGCTACCTTCGCACAGTCAAAATACTGCGGCTATTTAATAATTAAATCATTGAGCAGGTTAGACTTAATAAATATAAAGCATTAAGACATGTTTTTGTTAAACAGGTGAAAAATATATTTGCCGAGTTACTATATATTATATGTAAATATTTACTAATTTTATCATTATAACTAATATAGTATAAATAAATAATAATTTCTAATAAAAACCTAAATTCATAAAAAATAAAGTAATAAATAAAATTAATTATAACAAAATAAAATGATGAAAATTTCTAATCCTACAAATTTTATATACTTTATGGAATTATAGAAAATTTTACAAGCTTATCCTTATAAAATTTAGATCATTAAAATATACAAAAGAAATAAATTGATCAGTTGGGATTAATGATCTTAAATTAAATTTAATTATTAGAAAACCAGATAATTAAAAATGAATAACATATAATTTCTATTTAATATTTAATAATAATTTTGACACATTAAATATCAATAATTAAATAGATCCTTTAAATTCGGGAATATTATATGTAAATATTTGATTTTGATAAACCCTGATACAAAAGGTACTAAAAATTAATTATACTTATTAATTTTTTAATAATTTACCTTTACAGTAAAATAAACTATAAATTTAAAAAATTTATTCTTTAAACAATACTAAAAACAAAGTTATTTCTATTAATTTTTGTTTAACAAATATAAATATTAAATAAAAATAATCAAACTAATTTGAATTGCACAAATAAGAACTTAATGTAAATAAATCCTAATCCTAGATTGTAGTTTGTATAATTCCAGCCTCATCTTCCGATAAGACTACTTTGTTACGACTTATCTCATCTTAATAATGAGAGTGACGGGCGATATGTACTTAATCAAGAACATATATCATGTACAAAATATGTTGTACATTACTATTAAATCCAATTTTATAATCCATAATAAATAAATTAATCCAATAATTAAAAAAATTAAATGTAACCCATTTCAAACCTTTATATAGCTGCACCTTGACCTGACATATAATTCAATAAAAATGAATGAAAATTATTCTAATAAAACATTCAATCAGACAGAGATATACAAACAATTAAATTTTAAAGGTAAAATATATCGTGGATTATCGATTACAGAACAGGTTCCTCTAAAATGATTAAAATTACCGTCAAATTCTTTCAATTTAAAGATCATAACTTATAATACTAAAAAAAATAATTTACATTCTAAATAATAGGGTATCTAATCCTAGTTTAAATAAAGAGTTTCTTATATTCTATAAAAGTTTACCTAATTAATAAAATATATTTTAAATTTCACTTAAAAAAAATAAATATTAAATCAAAGTATATATATATTAATAATTAATTTAATAAAGATTATTGTGACTAATTGTATAACCGCAGCTGCTGGCACAATTTTTGCTAGTCAAAATATAATTGGCTATGTCTTAAATTATTAAATAAGCATAAAAATAAAAGCTGCATAAAACTAAATCATTATATTATTTAAATATAATTCATTACACACAAAAATTTACATGTCATTTTCCACCATAATAAATCTTTACAAACTAGAATAAAATTTAATGGAATATTGATTAAATTAATTAAGGTTCAACATGAAATTCCCCCTCGCTAGCTCGGTATAACCCGGTCCATCGGTACCCTCTGTACTGTAACTTGATACTCTATATATAAACTATTACATATGTAACTCTAGTTCCATATGTCATATACTAATAGTTATTCTATTCCTAGCTCACATTTAAGTTCGCTACAAATATCTAACTGTTATATCTATTTATTAGATATAATTTAATATATGTACTTATGACTGATGTTTATTCTAACCACTGGTAATGACATTTATAACCAATCCCAACTGATCAAATATTTACATATAATATATCCCCCCAGACAGACGGCCTCCGGATACCTCCGGCCTCTTATATACTTTGAATAAATTATATATTACCTCCCCAGATAATATATCTTTTCTTTTCATAAGAGAAGTATGTAATTATAAAATTAATAAAAGTGTAACATTTCTCCTTTCACCCATTATTATCTTATTAATTWKAWAATKTAAATWTATTGATTAKRTAACCATATTGATTAATTTAACCATATTGATWAATTTTACATTGATTAATTTAAYATATTGATTAATCATATTTATATAAATATTATATTTATCCAAGGGTTGAAACAAAGTTGTGTTACTAAAATATTTAATTAATATATATTAAAATATTAATAGATATAATCCTCCCCTTATATTTATATAATATTTGATAAATAGATTTTACATTGATTAATTTAACATATTGATTACCTAACCATATTGATTAATTTAACCATATTGATAAATTTTACATTGATTAATTTAAACATATTGATAAATTAAACATTGATTTATTTAACATATTGATTATWTAACCATATTGATAAATTTWACATTGATTAATTTAACATATTGATTATATAACCATATTGATTAATTTAACCATATTGATAAATTTTACATTGATTAATTTAACATATTGATTATATAACCATATTGATTAATTTAACCATATTGATAAATTTTACATTGATTAATTTAACATATTGATTATWTAACCATATTGATA